AAATTAGTAATCTTAAAATTGAAGAAATTAAGAAAAAGGTTCCTCGATGGTTATACAAACTGACTTCTGATTTGGATTTTGAAGAAGAGGAGGAGGAGGAGGAGGAAGAAGATGATCAGGAAGAATCCACAGATGATCACGGGATTCGTTCAAGAAAAGCCAAACGTGTAGTAATTTATACTGACACTGATACCGATGAGGATACTAATGTCATTAATACTACTGATAATATCATTAATACCAATGATAATATCATTAATACCACCGATAGTAATAAAGAAAAAAATATTGATGATCAAGTCGAAAATGGTAATCAAGCCAAAAATGGTGATCGAAGAGGAAATGGTGATCAAGCAGAAGAACATGAGATGGCCTTGATACGTTACTCGCAACAATCAGATTTTCGTCGTGATCTAATCAAAGGGTCGATGCGGGCTCAAAGACGTAAAACAGTGACTTGGGAAATGTTTCAAACAGACGTACACTCCCCCCTTTTTTTTGACAGAATAGACAAAACACCTTTGTTTTTGTCAAGGATGATGAACCTAATTTTTAGGAATTGGATGGAGGAGAAAAGCACAAAAATAAAAACATCCGATTATGTGGGTGAAGGGGCAAAAGAGAAAGAGAAAATAGAGAAAGAACACGAAGAAGAAAAAGGGGAGTATAAAAGAAAAGAGGATAAAAGACAGGAGGAGGAACGGATAGCAATAGCAGAAACTTGGGATAATATTATATTTGCTCAAGCAATAAGGAGTTCCATATTAGTAACCCACTCGATTCTTCGAAAATACATCGTATTACCTTCATTGATAATAGTTAAAAATATTGGTCGTATGTTATTATTTCAATTCCCTGAGTGGTATGAAGATTTTAACGAATGGAGTAGGGAAATGCATGTCAAATGCACATATAATGGTGTTCAATTATCGGAAACAGAATTTCCAAAAGATTGGTTAACAGACGGTATTCAGATAAAAATCCTATTTCCTTTCTCTCTTAAACCTTGGCATAGAAAAAAGCTACGATCCCATCATAAGGATCTAAGAAAAAAACAAAAAAATTTCTGTTTTTTAACGATCTGGGGGATGGAAACAGAACTGCCCTTTGGCTCTCCCCGAAAAAAACCTGTCTTTTTTGAACCCATTCATAAAACACTCGAAAAAAAAATTAGAAAAGTAAAAAAGACAGGTTTTTTCTTTCTAATAATTGTAAAAGACAACATAAAAGGTTTTATAAAGATTATCAACGAAAAAATAAGATGGATTATCAAAATAGTTCTATTTATAAAAATCAAAGTGAAGAAACTCCTTTCATTTTTTAGGGTAACGCGGGTCTCTGACCCAAGTCAAAATGAAGAACCAAGTCAAAATGAGAAAGATTCCAAAATAAGTAATAAGATCATCCATGAATCACCCATTAGAATTGTATCCGGAGATTGGACAAATGATTCACTGATAGAAAGAAAAATTAATGATCTGGCTGATAAGACAACCAAAATCTGGGATCAAATAGAAAAGATTAGAAAAGACAAGAAAAAAAAACCTCTAACTCCAGATATTGAGGATATAGATATTAGTATTAACAAGGGAAATTTTAGTAATAAAAGAACCGAATCATGGAAACATATTTGGCAAATATCTAAAAAAAGAAGAAGTGCCCGATTAATCTCTAAATGGGACTCTTTTATGAAATCTTTCATTGAAAGAATATACATGGGTATCCTTCTATGTATCACTAACATTTACAGGATCAATGTACAATTTTTTCTTGACTCAACAAAAAAGACTTTTAATGGATACACTTACAATAACGAAATAAAGGAAAAGGATACTAATGAAACGAATCCCAATATAATTCCCTTCATTTCGACTGTAAAATCTCTTTCTACTTATACTACTAATATAAGTAGTGATAGTAATTCACCGATTTACTGCGACTTATCTTCTTTGTCCCAAGCCTATGTGTTTTACAAATTATTGCAAACCCAAGTTAGTAACAAATATAAGTCAGAATCCATATTTCATTACTACAGAACATATCCTTTTATTAAGGATAGAATAAAAGACTATTTCCATGACTATTTCCATACACGAGGAATATTTGATTCTGAATCAAAACACAAGAAACTGCGGAATTCTGGAATGAGTGAATGGAAAAACTGGTTAAAGAGCCATTATCAATACAATTTATCCCATGACAAATGGTCTAGATTAGCACCTCTAAAATGGAGAAAGAAAGTCAATCAGCATCCTACGATTAAAAATAACGACTCACCAAAATTAGGTTCATATGAAGAAAAAGACCAATTAATTCATTCAGGGAAAAAGGATTATTATAAATGGTGCTTATTGAAGAGTCCGAGTCACGAAAAAAAAATTCAAAAACACTACAGATATGATCTTTTATCATATAAATATCTTAATTATGAAGATGTTAAAGACTCCAATATTTATGGATCACCATTACAAGTAAACAGGCACGAAGATATTTCTAATTACAATACACATAAATACAAATCGTTTTATGCTATAACTATAAATGATAGCCTAGAAGATAAATATACAATTGATAGGGAGCAAAATCTAGATAGAAAATATTTTGAATTGAGAATCACCAATTTATACCCTAGAAAAAACAATATTGAAACTAGGACTAGTACGGATATCGGAACTTTCATTAATAAAAAAAAGAAAACTACTAAGACTGGGACCAATAAGAAAGATATTCTTTCTCTTTATATCAGAATTCATCAAGAAATCCAAACAAAGCAAAAAGAGTTCTTTTTTGATTGGATGGGAATGAATGAACAAATGTTAGATCGTACTATATCGAATCTGCGCCCTTGGTTCTTACCAGAATTTGTGCCGCTTTACGATCGATATAAGACTAATCCGTGGATCATACCAATCAAATTGCTTCTATTTGATTTTCATGGAAATAAAACAAGCGATCTTTATATAGATCCAAAGGTGGAATCTAATCAAAAAGAAAGATTTAATCCAAAACCAAAAGTAGAATCTAATCAAAAGGGATATCTTGAATTAGAGAATCGGAACCGGGACGAGAAAGAACGACAGCACCAAGGAAATCTTATATCAGATATAAGAAACAAAAAAAAAGATATTGGAGCAAATCCCGCAGGTTCAGATATTAAGAAACGCAGAAAGAAAAAGAAATTAAAGAGCAAGAAGGAAGCGGAACTAGACTTCTTTTTACAAAAATATTTTCTTTTTCAACTCCGATGGGATGATTCTTTCAATCAAAGAATGACCAATAATATCAAGGTATATTGTCTACTGCTTAGACTTATGAATCCGAATGAAATTGCTATATCCTCTATTCAAAGAGGAGAAATGGGTCTAGATGTAATGCTGATTAATAAGGATTTGTCTCTTCCAGAATTGATAAAAAGGGGAATATTTATTATTGAACCGGTTCGTTTGTCTATCAAATGGGATGGAATTTCGATTATGTATAAAACCATAGCTATTTCATTGACCCATAAGGTTCAGCACCAAAGAGGATACCAGGTAAAAAAACATATTGATAAGAATGACTTTAATGGCTCGATTGCACGACACGGAGGAGTGTGTGTGAATGGGGACAATTATAATTATGATTTGCTTGTTCCTGAACATATTTTATCTCCTAGCCATCGTAGAGAATTGAGAATTCTAAGCCGTTTCAATTACCGAAATAGGAACCTAGTGAATAAGAATCCAGTATTTTGCAATAGAGCTAAGACTAATGCGCAGGGGTTTGAGAAATTTGTAAATAGGGATAACCATTTTGATACAGATACAAATAACTCTCTAAAATGGAAAGTGTTTCTTTGGCCCACTCATCGATTAGAAGATTTAGCCTGTATGAATCGCTATTGGTTTGATACCAATAATGGGAGTCGTTTCAGTATGTCAAGGATCCATATGTATCAGCAATTTGGAATTCGCTGATGTTACAGTAAATTTCCCTCTTTATCACGTGCCTGGTATATGAGAACATGCAAATAAATACATACCTTATGTTAGACTCTGATACACAAGATTCAGTCACATATCAATTGGACCTAGGAATGAATCGACAGAATCTTTTTAGGTCCCTTTCATTCTGTTTCGGGAGCCCAGGAATATACCATCCCTTTGTGTCTGAATAAATTTATTGTTATTATTTATTCATATTCATTTTTATTTGTTTGATAGAAAAAAGAGTAATATATGAATCAATCCAGATTATTGTGTACACCAGAACAAAATAAATGGTATTATTATTCTTGATTGGGAAGATTTATATTCGTGGGAACAAAAAGAAAAAAGAGAAGAATTTATTTGTATGGTAAAGAATTCGCCCATATCCGTTATTCCACAAGAAGAAAAAAGGGGTTCTGTTGAATTCCAAGTATTTAATTTTACCAATAAGATAGAGAGACTTACTTCACATTTGGAACTGCACAGAAGAGACTATTTATCTCAGAGGGGTCTGCGGAAAATTCTGGGGAAACGCCAACGACTGCTGGTTTATTTATCAAAAAAAAATAGAGTGCGTTATAGGGAATTAATTGGTCAATTGGGTATTCGAGAACCAAAAACTGGTTAGTTTGGAACTTCGTTTGAATTATTCGGTTCATTAGATCTTGAATTTTTATGAACCTCGTTTCATTTTCAGTTCAGGAATTCATGGAATAATGAATTGGGATCGGAGAATAAGGAGAATAAAAACATATGACTGTACCAGACGCAAGAAAGGACCTCCTCGTGGTCAATATGGGTCCTCAACACCCGTCAATGCATGGTGTTCTTCGACTCATTGTTACTCTAGATGGCGAAGATGTTATCGACTGTGAACCCATATTGGGTTATTTACACAGAGGAATGGAAAAAATTGCGGAAAACCGAACAATTATACAATATCTACCTTATGTGACACGTTGGGATTATTTAGCTACTATGTTCACGGAGGCAATAACCGTTAATGCACCTGAGGAATTGGGAAATATTCAAGTACCTAAAAGAGCCAGCTATATTAGGGTAATTATGCTGGAGTTGAGTCGTATAGCTTCGCATTTGTTATGGCTTGGACCTTTTATGGCCGATATCGGTGCACAGACTCCTTTCTTCTATATTTTCAGAGAGAGGGAATTGTTATATGATCTATTCGAAGCTGCCACAGGTATGCGAATGATGCATAATTATTTCCGTATCGGAGGGGTAGCTGCTGATTTACCTCATGGCTGGATAGATAAATGTTTAGATTTCTGCGATTATTTTTTAACGGGAGTTGTTGAATATGAAAAGCTTATTACGCGCAATCCCATCTTTTTGGAACGAGTTGAAGGGGTAGGTTTTATTGGGGGAGAGGAAGCCATAAATTGGGGTTTATCAGGACCAATGCTACGAGCTTCCGGAATCCAATGGGACCTTCGTAAAGTCGATCGGTATGAGTGTTATGATGAATTCGATTGGGAAGTCCAATGGCAAAAAGAAGGAGACTCATTAGCTCGTTATTTAGTAAGAATTGGCGAAATGACGGAATCCATAAAAATTATTCAACAGGCTCTAGAAGGAATTCCGGGGGGCCCTTATGAAAATTTAGAATTCCGACGCTTCGCTGGAACAAAAGATTCAGAATTGAACGACTTTGAATATCGATTCATTAGTAAAAAGCCTTCTCCCAGTTTTGAATTGTCAAAACAAGAACTTTATGTGAGAGTAGAAGCCCCAAAGGGAGAATTAGGTATTTTTCTGATAGGAGATAATAGTGTTTTTCCTTGGAGATGGAAAATCCGTCCACCCGGTTTCATCAATTTGCAAATTCTTCCTCAGCTAGTTAAAAGAATGAAATTGGCTGATATTATGACAATACTAGGTAGTATAGATATCATTATGGGAGAAGTTGATCGTTGAAATGATAATTGAAGAAGCACAAGCTATCAATTCTTTTTTCAGATCGGAATCCTCAAAAGAGGTCTATGGGCTCATATGGTTACTTGTACCTATTTTTACTCTTGTATTGGGAATCACAATAGGGGTATTAGTAATTGTGTGGCTAGAAAGAAAAATATCCGCAGGGATACAACGACGAATTGGTCCTGAGTATGCCGGGCCCTTGGGCATTCTTCAAGCTCTAGCGGATGGGGTCAAACTACTTTTCAAAGAAGATCTTCTTCCATCTAGAGGAGATATTCGTTTATTTAGTGTCGGCCCATCCGTAGCGGTCGTATCAATTCTACTGAGTTATTCAGTAATTCCCTTTGGCCATCACCTTGTACTAACCGATCTCAGTATAGGTGTTTCTCTATGGATCGCTATTTCAAGTATTGCCCCTATCGGACTTCTTATGTCCGGATATGGATCAAATAATAAATATTCCTTTTCAGGTGGTTTACGAGCTGCTGCTCAATCTATAAGTTATGAAATACCGTTAACTCCATGTGTGTTATCAATATCTCTACGTGTGATTCGTTGGAATACGCACTCCTACCTCTTTCTTTGCTTTTTCTAGGAAAGAAGTTGATTGAATATATAGACTCTTTTTTATTCATCACTGGGATCTATGAACTAAACCAGATAGTTATATGAGTGAAACAAAACTGCTTATGAATTCGCAGTAAGAAGATCGAGTCTCATTACCTATGTACGAGAGTAAAGTGGAGCTAAACATAAGCAGTGGAAGCTGTTTACCCCAAGTATCGATTAGCCATCAGGACTTGAAGCGGGCGCAAAAGATCAACTGTATGGAATTTTTACTCTTGTATTTATTACCATGCCGAGGATCAACCAAAACTGAGTGGACGGTTAGGAACACCAAGGTACACAAAAGATTAGTAATGGAGATAATGTAACGTATCCAAACGGATATTTTTACATTACATAAAAGGAGTCATAATGAGGGCTTGAAGTTGGTAGAAATGATCAAAAAGTACTTCCTCGTGATCCCGATCCAGAGTATAGCTCCTATCCACTTATTGAAAAATAACTATCAGGAACGAAGTAATCCTTTATTTATATAGTGTATAGTCCTTCTGAGAAAGAAGAGAAGAACAGGAAGGAAAAATGGATTGACTATTTATTGTATCTTATGGAAAGATCGAGTTATTACTGAACAAGAAACTAAGCAAAAAGGATAAAGGATGAGATGGATTCAGAAGTGTACTTTTTATTTGTTATTATCTTATCGCGGACAGAATCCCACTGGTCTAGTTCACTTATGAGCATTTTGATTCATCTTTCTTTTTTACTATGGTATGCCGATGTAATACCGAAGCATACCTTAGATTTATTCGTGACCATTGAGGAGCCGTATGAAGCTGAGGTCTCATGTACGGTTCTGGAATAGAGATGGGAACAGTGATGTTATCATCGACTATGATTATCTAACAGTTCAAGTACGGTTGATATAGTTGAGGCGCAGTCAAAATATGGTTTTTGGGGGTGGAATCTTTGGCGTCAACCTATAGGGTTTATAGTTTTTATAATTTCTTCGCTAGCAGAATGTGAGAGATTGCCCTTTGATTTACCGGAAGCCGAGGAGGAATTAGTAGCAGGTTATCAAACTGAATATTCAGGTATTAAATTTGGTTTATTTTATGTTGCTTCTTACCTAAATTTACTAGTTTCTTCATTATTCGTAACAGTTCTGTACTTGGGAGGGTGGAATCTTCCTATTCCATATATACCAATTACTGAACTTTTCGAAATAAATCAAACTAGTGAAGTCTTTGGAACAACAATTAGTCTCCTCATTACATTAGCTAAAGCTTATTTGTTCCTGTTCATTCCTATCTCAACAAGATGGACTTTACCTAGGCTGAGAATGGATCAACTATTAAATCTTGGGTGGAAATCTCTTTTACCTATTGCTCTCGGTAATCTATTATTGACAACTTCTTCCCAACTTGTTTCGCTGTAACAGAATAGGATATTCCAGATTCTTATCCTCTCTCAAGCAAGAGAAAGAAACATCAAATTATTCATGGATATTCACGATATATGTTTCCTATGGTGACTGGGTTCATGAATTATGGTCAACAGACAGTACGAGCTGCAAGATACATTGGTCAAAGTTTCATGATTACCTTATCTCACGCAAATCGTTTACCTGTAACTATTCAATATCCTTATGAAAAATCGATCACATCAGAACGTTTCCGTGGTCGAATCCACTTTGAATTTGATAAATGCATTGCTTGTGAAGTATGTGTTCGCGTATGTCCGATAGATCTACCTGTTGTTGATTGGCGATTAGAAACAGATATTAGAAAGAAACGATTGCTTAATTATAGTATTGATTTCGGAATCTGTATATTTTGTGGTAATTGCGTGGAGTATTGCCCCACAAACTGTTTATCAATGACTGAAGAATATGAACTTTCCACCTACGATCGTCACGAATTAAATTATAATCAAATTGCTTTGGGTCGGTTACCAATGTCTGTAATTGGAGATTACACAGTTCGAACAATTATGAACTCAACTCAAATAAAAATATCTATGGATAAACCCCTTGATTCAAGAACGATTACCAATTAAATTAAAAATAAGACTAAGTTTTGATCGAAAGTAGGTAAGTTTCTTTCATGTCAGACAAATAATAACTAGATTTGTGAGGATTATAACTACTTTTGGAATATATAAATATATATATAGCCATTATAGCCATAGACCTTATTTGTTTAATTAAAAATATGAAATTACGAACTCTCTTTCGACTAAAGACAAAAGCAAGATTGGCCCGTTCAATTGATTAACTCTATCTACATAAACCCACACCACGCTGGGGTAAAAACTATTAGATATAAAAAAAGGGTAACCTACTTTTTCCCGACCAGTAAGATCATGAGATATTTTGACTTATTTATCGCTTATTTAACACATAATGGATTTACCTGCGCCAATACATGATATTCTTTTAGTATCTCTGGGATCAGGTCTTATAGTAGGAGGTCTAGGAGTGGTATTACTTACCAATCCAATTTATTCTGCCTTTTCGTTGGGATTGGTTCTTGTTTGTATATCTTTATTTTATATTCTATCGAACTCTTATTTTGTAGCTGCTGCGCAGCTACTTATTTACGTGGGAGCCATAAATGTCTTAATCTTATTTGCTGTGATGTTTATGAATGGTTCAGAATATTACAATGATTTGCATTTTTGGACTGTCGGAGATGGATTCACTTCGCTAGTTTGTACAAGTATTTTTTTTTCACTAATTGCTACTATCCCAAACACGTCATGGTACGGGATTATTTGGACTACAAGATCAAACCAGATCATAGAGCAGGACCTGACAAGTAATGTTCAACAGATTGGGATTCATTTATCAACAGATTTTTATCTTCCATTTGAACTTATTTCTATAATCCTTTTAGTTTCCTTAGTGGGCGCAATTGCTATGGCTCGCCGGGAATAGATACTTAGAATTGTAAATAACAAACCAACCAAATAAAATAAAGCAAATAAGGTCTTCCTCCGTGTAATTGTTATCGCATCTGTCCACCCTAAATTGGAATATTGTTCATGAGACATATTGAAAAGTTTTTGTTAGTTCGACGACCCATTTCAGTGTCTTTTTTGGTACTGTATTTCTTATATATATTATATGGATTGATAATTGAATTCTATTCAGTAGAATCTTCTAATTTAATTAATCGAATCAGTTGAATTGTTGTTTATATTGAAATGAATCGAGATTGACGAGGAGTTGGTCAATGATGCTCGAGCATGTACTTGTTTTGAGTGCCTATTTATTTTCTATTGGTATCTATGGATTGATCACAAGTCGAAACATGGTTAGAGCACTTATGTGTCTTGAACTTATACTTAATGCTGTTAATATGAATCTCGTAACATTTTCTGATTTATTTGATAGTCGCCAATTAAAGGGAGACGTTTTCTCGATCTTTGTTATGGCTATTGCAGCCGCCGAAGCAGCTATTGGCCCAGCTATTGTTTCTTCGATCTATCGTAACAGAAAATCAACTCGCATCAATCAATCAAATTTA